AAAAATCTCTTCAAAAAAGTAAAATATAAAAAAGTTATTTCATTTTATGGTAAAAAATTCATCCATCTCAGCTATTTATAAACAACAAATAGAAGAAAACCGAGGATCTGTTGAATTTCAAATATTAAGTTTCACCAAAAAGATACGAAGACTCACTTCACATTTAGAATTATACAAAAAAGACTATTCATCTCAGAGAGGTCTACGTAAAATTTTGGGAAAACGGCAACGACTGCTTTCTTATTTGTCAAAGAAAAATCCAATATCTTATAAAGAGTTAATTAATCAATTGGGTATTCGTGAGTTGAAAACTCGTTAATTTCAAAATTTATTTTTATTTATGAATTACTGATAAAAATAAAAATGAATTTAGGAAAACACTTATGAATGTACCAACAAAAAGACTTCATGATAATGAATAGGGCCACCCATCATCTGTCAATGCGTAGTGTTCTTTGACTCATATCATAATTACTATTAATTAATTGAATCAAACAAGAGAAAGAAACAAACATCAAATTATTCATTTATACAATAAATAGAAATAGCAGTTCCCCATGAGAACTGGGTTCATGAATTATAGTTAACAAACATTATGAACCAAGATACATTGTTCAAAGTTTCATTATTACTTTAACTTTATCCCACGCAAATCGTTTACCTGTAACTTAACTATTCAATATGCTTATGAAAAATGAATCTCATCGGAACGTTTTCGTGATAGAATTCATTTTTGAATTTGTATATTTATTTTGTTGAATATTACCCAACAAATTTTTTATCAATGACTGAATAATATGCACTTTCTGCTTATGATCATCATAAAGTTAATTAAAATCCAATTGCTTTTGATTGTTTATCAATGTAAGTATTTAATGATTATATAATTCAAATTTTTTTTATAAATATTACAGCCGCTGAAGCAGCTATTAGCTATAATTTTCGTCAATTTATCGTAACAGAAAATAAATTCGTATCAATCAATCAAAATCAAATTTGTTGAATAAGTACTCTTTATTCATTATTTATTCATTATAGAAATTATAATATTTCTAAATGAATAGACTATGTACATAAGTTAATTATTGTGTCCCCGAAAAAGTAAGAAATCAAAGTATCTTGGACCCTTTCTATGAGTCTATTCAGACTTAGATTCAGACTTAGATTGATTGAAAAAATTCTGATAAATTATTGATTCATCTGGTCTATAAATATATAATTTAAGTCAAAATAAAATGGACTAGATCGAAATTTTATGACATTCAAAAATTGATAGATCCAATGTCACATTCAGTAAAGATTTATGATACATGTATAGGGTGTACTCAATGTGTCCGAGCTTGCCCCACAGATGTATTAGAAATGATACCTTGGGACGGATGTAAAGCTAAGCAAATTGCTTCTGCTCCGAGAACAGAGGACTGTGTCGGTTGTAAGAGATGTGAATCCGCCTGCCCGACCGATTTCTTAAGTGTTCGAGTTTACTTATGGCATGAAACAACTAGAAGTATGGGTCTAGCTTATTGATACTTTATGAAAAATTTTATTTATATATATTTCATATGTAATTAATATATTAATTACATTTGATTTTTTTTTACCAACACAGAAAACAAAACCAGAATCAACAATATAATTTATATTGTTGATTCTGGTTTTGTTTTCTGTGGTTCAAGTGTATCTTGTCTTTATTACGAATTATTTTCCCCTGGTTTAACAAGAATTAATGTTTTTCCAATATTTGTGGATTACCTAATTTTATTCCTACCTAAAAGAATAAATAAGACAATTCAGTGGTATACTAGTTCTATATTTACATTATATAAATATTATATAAATTATAACTGCTTATAACGACCTATGCATTCTTTTATCATTTATCATTTCAAAATTTATGATTGTTTTATTTATGTTGTCTGTTTATATTTGTTAGTCACTTTCTTCAATTAGAAGTTCAAGTAAACGAACCATAACTATGTAGTCCGATTCCTAATAGATTGACTCCAAAATAACATATCCAAATTATAAAAAAACCCATAGAAGCCACAATTGCGGAATTGGTACCTTCAAAATTTTTATTTGTTCTAATATGTAAATAAATAGCAAATATGGTCCAAGTAATAAAAGCCCAAGTTTCTTTTGGGTCCCAATTCCAATAAGATCCCCATGCCTCATTAGCCCATACTGCTCCCGAAAGAATACCTATGGTTAAAAAGATAAAACCTAAACTAATAATACGATAACTCCAACAATCCAATTGTTGAGTCAATTGAAATTTGTAATAATTTCTTGAAGAAATAAAAAAGGTTTTTAATTTTAATAAACTATTGCTTGTTTCTGTCATGTATTGGACCTTTTCAAATGAAAAAGATTCATTTAATAAATTATTCTTTTTATGAAAAAAAATAGGAAAAATATTTATGAATTTTCTAAATGTAATGACTAGTAGAGCTACAGATAATAAAGATCCGCATAAAAGAGCCGCATAGCCTAATATCATCATACTTACGTGCATCATTAACCACTGGGATTGGAGAGCGGGTACTAATATTGTGGATTGATGTATTTCAGTGAAAAGACCTGAAGTAGCAAACCCTTGAGTACAAATAGCACTTGGCATGGTTATTGCACTTAAAGGATTTTGATGTTTTTTAAAATAAGGAACCATATGAATAATGGAAAAGCTCCATGAAAGACATATTAAGGATTCATATAAATCACTTAATGGAAAATGCCCGGAATAAATCCAATGGCTAATTAATAATCCTGTTATACAGAAAAAAGTAGCAATCATACCCTTTTCTGACGAATCATATAGTTCGATGATTTCATCGACTAATAAGATTATAAATTGAATTGTAATTACAATTGAAACGATTGAAAAGGATATATGAGTGAATATATGCTCTAAAGTAGAAAATATCATAACATCTCAAATTTCAAATTTATTAAGTTGAAAAAAAAATAGAGTATTCAAAAACAGTCATTAAGCGTAGGTTACATACATCAAATTATATCGAATTACATATGATATGATAAGTAATTAAATGAATTCAATGACATTTATAGACATTTATAGTACACTTTTATTTATATTTATTTTACATAAGAAATACGATGCCGCCACTCGGACTCGAACCGAGACGCTCTAGCACTGCTTCCTAAGAGCAGCGTGTCTACCAATTTCACCATAGCGGCTTGTCAAAAATAATAATAACATATTTTAATTCAATCGTCGAGATTTCATGAATAAAGTTAATGTTTAATAGAAATGTAGATTCAAGTCTTACAATTTTTATAAAAAGATATATTCTATATATTATATGATATATATTCTATATATTATATATAGAATATATATAAAGTTCCAATAAAAACATAAAAATATGTATGTAAGAATATATAATTCATTAATTCAATTATATATAATTATAGGTGAGTTGATGGGGAAAATTCCCCATCCACAAAATGATAAAACATCCTAAAAATCAAAAATCAGTAAATAAAGATTCAAAAGAAATCAATTTATCGTGTTTGTGTGTCTTTTCTTTTTGAATTGAAAAACTAAACCAATAAGTAAATAACATATTTTTGTGTCTATATTATAATATAATAAATAATACGAGAAAATAAAATTACATTCATTTTCTATTTTCTAAATTTAAAAATGAAAGAAAAAGACTCAAAACTTTTCTGATTTATTTGTTGTCGTAAAAAAAACTTTTTGAGTTACCGGTAAAAAAAGATTTAGCTAATGAAAAAGCTTTCAATGCTGCCCAATATCCCTTTTTTTTCCAAATGTTCTTACGAATACGCTTTTTTGATCTAGAAGTACGCTTCTTTGGAACTGCCATTCAAAAATTAATAGGTTCTTTATTTCTATAGTTGGATGTGAAAGACATCTATTTTTATTCTCAATCTATTAAGATTCAAGACATAATACAAGACTTATAATACAAGACTTTATAAAATAAGTAATATATAAAATAAGTAATATATTTGATTCTTGTTTCAATCTTTTTTTTTTTTACATTTTACATATAACTTCTGATCTTTGTTATTACTTGTTATTACTAATCAATCTAATAATAGATTGATTATTGATTTCTTAATATTTCTTATTTTTCTTATTGAATATATATATATTCTTATTGAATATATATATATATAACAGAGTTTCTTTTATTCCTATTAACAATTTAGGATTAGGGATAGGCGAAATCGGACCTGGTTCTTACATATCTCTCGTTATTTGGGACCCTATTCACCTCTTTTGTCTTCTATTGATTGAATCGATAAATAGCTTTGATTGTCCATCTTTTGGATATGATAGAATATATAGCAGGCATCCTACGGATAATTCCAATCGAAGCAATTGGATGTCCGATTCGAACCTATATGACATGACCGATCAATAGAAAGACTCCAACACTCCACCTTTTGTCATATATTCCATACACCGCACTAGATAGATATCATATTCATGGAATACGATTCACTTTGAAGATGCCTTGGTGGTGAAATGGTAGACACGCGAGACTCAAAATCTCGTGCTAAATAGCGTGGAGGTTCGAGTCCTCTTCAAGGCAGAATATTGAAAATGCTCATTGAAATGGAAAGAAGTTCGGCAGCGGATCACGAAATATTGGTGATCTTCTCCTGAATGGGGAGTCCGCTTTGATTTGAAATCGTCCGCCCTGCACCCACTCCCCAAGTATATACTTCAAAAGGAATCACAAGGGGTAGATTGATACAATCGAAAACTCTGGTAAAAAGCCCGCTCGTAACCCAGCAGATAAAGTCCATTACATAGTCCGTTTTAGGAATTGCTGACTTAACCATTCAGTGACTTTGGCACTGGGCATTACCAAAATGGGTACTATACAATGGATACTCTTGGGTCAGGTGAATTTCAAAATAGACGCCTTTTGGCATTCCAGCCTTCCTTCTCCTTTCAGGGCCTATCCGAAAGAGAATCCAGTACTTCTTGGTCGTAAATATCTGAATAGGACGAACCACCCCGCGCGTGGATATCTTTGCTTCGGAACAAAACAATTAGAATTAGGCTCGATCAACTGGAATGGGTATTATCCATATATCCATATAGGAGATCTTCCAATTGAGAAGATCCATCGACCTGAGACGAAAAGAAAGGTCTATTTCATATGATATGATGATATGCGTCTTTTGAATTTTCCAATAGATTTCCATCTTTCATTAATGGAAATTTTTTGATGTAGTGAGTAATAGCTCTGGTTGTTCGCTGTTCAAGAATTCTTGTTTAGGCAGTTCATACCACCCAGTCAATTATGTTCCGCTGAATCCCTATTTCATGGCCACATCTCTTTCCGGTTAAGTAATGGGAAACCTTTCTCCTGTTACATGAATCAAATAAGTTAAGAGTTTGATCAAACGCTCTTGGTGAAAAAAATGTGAATGAAAGATCCCGCTGAATCGGGTCCATGAATCTAAGAAATGGTGAGAATTCTTAATCTCTCTCAATTCGAAAATACAGGATTTGAATGTATCTACCTTCATAAATAGAATTCTTCCTCTAAATTGCATTGATTTATATTCAAAATTTCCTTTCAATTGGAATTTGGTTATTCACCATGTAAGAGGATCCCCACTAAGCATCCATGGCTGAATGGTTAAAGCGCCCAACTCATAATTGGCGAATTCGTAGGTTCAATTCCTACTGGATGCACGCCAAGGGGACCCTCCAATAAGTCTATTGGAATTGGCTCTTGATCAAAGGAATCTCATCATCAATACATAACGAATTGGTGTGGTATATTCATATCAAAGATAGCAATCGTAAGATCTAGCATTCTTAATTTAAACTCAAACTCATAAGGAAGAAAATAGATTTATGGATGGAATAATAAAAGATATAGTACTTACAGACAAAAGTTTTCTGTTATTGTTAAAAAATCAATATACTTTTCATGTCGAATCAGGATTAACTAAGACAGAAATAAAGCATTGGGTCGAACTCTTCTTTGGTGTCAAGGTGATGGCCGTGAATAGTCATCGACTCCCGGGAAAGGTTAAAAGAATGGGACCTATTAGAGGACATACAATGCGTTACAGACGTATGATCATTACGCTTCAACCGGGTTATTCTATTCCACCTATTGTCAAGAAAACAACTTAAATCCAAATACTTAATAGCATGGCGATACATTTATACAAAACTTCTACCCCGAGCACACGCAATGGAGCCGTAGACAGTCAAGCGAAATCCAATCCACGAAAGAAAAACAATTTGATTTATGGACAGCATCGTTGTAAAGGTCGTAATGCCAGAGGAATCATTACCGCAAGGCATAGAGGGGGAGGTCATAAGCGTCTATACCGTCAAATAGATTTTCGACGGAAAGAAAAAGACATATATGGTAGAATCGTCACCATCGAATACGACCCTAATCGAAATGCATACATTTGTCTCATCCACTATGGGGATGGTGAGAAGAGATATATTTTACATCCCAGAGGGGCTATAATTGGAGATACCGTTATTTCTGGTACAGAAGTTCCTATACAAATGGGAAATGCCCTAACTTTGAGTGCGGTTTGAACTATGGATTTACGTAATTGGAAGTAACCAATTAGGTTTACGACGAAACCTAGAAATCGATCACTGATCCAATTGGAGTACCTCTACAGGATAGACCTCAACAGAAAACTGAAGAGTAAGGGTAGCAAGTGATTGAGTTCAGTAGTTCCTCATATAAAATTATTGACTCTAGAGATATAGTAATATGGAGAAGACAAAATTGTTTCAAGCACCGACAGAATCAGAAGTGCCCCCTGTTTAAAAAAAAAAGAGGAGAACGGATTATTCACATTTCATTTGATGGTCAGAGGCAAATGGAAAGCTAAGGAGTGGTAGTTCTAAAGATTTCCCGGGGAAAAATAGAGATGTCTCCTACGTTACCCTTCATATGTGGAAGTATCAATGTAATTTCATAGAGTCATTCGGTCTGAATGCTACATGAAGAACATAAGCCAGATGACGGAACGGGAAGACCTAGGATGTAGAAAATCATACCATGAATGATTTGGAAGATTTGGATTCCTATATATATACACTCATTTGGTACTTCATGGTATGATATTGATCAGATCCATCTGTATAGATATCATCATCTACATCCAGAAAGCCGTATGCTTTGGAAGAAGCTTGTACAGTTTGGGAAGGGGTTTTGATTGATCAAAAAGAAGAATCTACTTCAACCGATATGCCCTTAGGCACGGCCATACATAACATAGAAATCACACTTGGAAAGGGTGGACAATTAGCTAGAGCAGCAGGTGCTGTAGCAAAACTGATTGCAAAAGAGGGTAAATCGGCCACATTAAAATTACCTTCTGGAGAGGTCCGTTTGATATCCAAAAACTGTTCAGCAACAGTCGGACAAGTGGGTAATGTTGGGGTGAGCCAGAAAAGTTTGGATAGAGCCGGATCTAAACGTTGGCTAGGTAAACGTCCTGTAGTCAGAGGAGTCGTTATGAACCCTGTAGACCATCCCCACGGGGGTGGGGAAGGAAGGGCCCCAATTGGTAGAAAAAAACCCGCAACCCCTTGGGGTTATCCTGCACTTGGGAGAAGGAGTAGAAAAAGGAAGAAATATAGTGATCATTTGATTCTTCGTCGACGTAGTAAATAGGAAAGAAAATAGAATTTTTTTTCTTTCCTATTTACAAAAAAGAAAAAAAAAAGAGGAGTAATTCACTTGAATATGACACATTCACGAAAAAAAAATCCTTTTGTAGCAAACCATTTATTAAGAAAAATAAAGACACTTAACAAACGATCAGAAAAAGAAATAATAGTAACTTGGTCCCGGTCATCTACTATTATACCCACAATGATTGGTCATACTATTGCTATACATAACGGAAAAGAACATCTACCTATTTTTATAACAGAGGGTATGGTAGGCCATAAATTAGGAGAATTTTCCCCTACTCGAAATTTCCGAGGACATGCGAAAAATGACAATCGATCTCGTCGTTAATATTTATGAAGATTTCATAAAATCATTTAAATATTAAATAATATACAAATATATAACAAAATAAAAATGGGCGAACGACGGGAATTGAACCCGCGAATGGTGGATTCACAATCCACTGCCTTAATCCACTTGGCTACATCCGCCCCGTTCCGTTACTATTTGGATTTGATTTATTTTGAAATCATTTCAATTTTTTGACGTTTCTATCTTAGAAATGAAATCTTTTCGATATCGATATTGGGTTAGGGAAAAGATTCAATAAAAAAAACGAAGACTATTACTTAATTTTAATGAGATTTTAATGAGAGGTTCACCTTATGCTAGATTTAATAAATAGTAAAAAGAAAATTGTACTTCCTTATACACAAACATACGCTTTTGGTGGAAATATACGTATGTCTGCTGATAAAGCACGAAGAATAATTGATCAAATTCGCTGGCGTTCCTATGAAGAAACACTTATGATACTAGAACTCATGCCTTATCGAGGCTGTTATCCAATTTTTAAATTACTTTATTCTGCAGCAGCAAATGCTAGTCACAATAAGGAATTAGACAAAAGTAATTTAAAAATTACTAAAGCTGAAGTAAATGAAAGTTCTACAATGAAAAAATTAAAACCTAGAGCGCGAGGGCGTGCCTATCCGATAAAAAGACGAACTTGTAATATAACTCTGGAATTGACCGATATATCTTTTTATGCAGATCTTTGTAAAGATATAGAAGACTATTATCGTGATTATAGACCAGAGGTTTTTGAAAAGGATGATGATTATCCTATAGTATATAACACAGAATTAAGAATACCTACATGGATCAATAGGGTAAAAAGTAAAGATAAGTTCAAAAAGATAGTGAGTCACTATATGCATCTTAGTAATAGAATGTGTGAGGAAATATGGGACAAAAAATAAATCCACTTGGTTTCAGACTTGGTACAACTCAAAGTCATTATTCTCATTGGTTTGCACAACCAAAAAAATATTCTGAAGGTCTACAAGAAGATCAAAAAATACGAGACTATATAAAAAGTTATATACAAAAAAATATGAAAATATCTTCTGGTGTCGAGGGAATTGCACGTATAGAGATTCAAAAAAGAATCGATCTTATTCAAGTTATAATTTATATGGGATTCCCAAAATTATTAATAGAAGGTGGACCTCAAAAAATTGAAGAATTACAACTGAATTTACAAAAAGAAATTAATTGTGTGAATCAAAAAATAAACATTGCTATTACAAGAATTTCAAACCCTTATGGACATCCTAAAATTCTTGCAGAATTTATAGCCGGACAATTAAAGAATAGGGTTTCTTTTCGAAAAGCAATGAAAAAAGCTATTGAATTAAATGAACAGACAGATACAAAAGGAATTAAAGTACAAATTGCAGGACGTCTCGATGGAAAAGAAATTGCACGTGTTGAATGGATCAGAGAAGGTAGAGTTCCTTTACAAACAATTAGAGCTAAAATTGATTATTGTTCTTACACAGTTCGAACTATCTATGGGGTATTAGGGATCAAAATTTGGATATTTTTAGAAGATCAATAAAAACCTTTACCCAATTTTTTCTTTAGGTAAAAATATAAATTCTATAAGGTTGAATAAAAAATTCGAATTACTACTTGATATTAATAGAATTGCTATGCTTAGTGTGTGACTCGTTGATTTTTATTGTTAGACTTAGTATTCACTAATAATAAACTCATCGTTTTCTTTACATTATCTGTATAAAAAGAACCAGTCAAGATATGATCTATTGGTCATATTATTGTAGCAACTTAAATCTTTTTTGTTTGTATAAACAAAAGAAAACTAATCTGATTCTTAAATTGAAAGAAAAAAAATGAAAGTATGCAGATAAATGGAAAGTTGATAGAAAGAAAGAAAAACAAATATGGATGATATAGAATTCCAATATGTGTAAGGTCTATGAAAAAATCTCATAAAATAAAAAAAAACACAATGTAACAAAGCATCTATACTAATAGAAAAAAGAAAGAGCTTAAAGTCAATAAAGACTGAGACGATTGACTTAAAAAAAGTGGATTTGATTAGAAAAGCTCCGTTGTAATTTTCAGACCTAACCATTAATTGAAAACGATGGGAACGAGACGAAACCTGTGAATGCAGAAGATTCTACGTAAAGTGAATCTTAATGATTCATTAGGTCGGATGGCGAAATAAACCAGAGACAGATGGATTTAGTCTGAAAAGTCATGAGTTAACCCTACAACTTCAATCAAGATTGAAAGAGTAAATATTCGCCCGCGAAATTGTTTCTTTTATGTATGTTCAATTTTTTTTGATCTCGAAAAAGAAATAATTAAAAAACAAAATACTGATTATTCATATATCATATAAAAAAAACTCTAAATTAAATAGAATAAATATATGTGTATACTATTCTTTAATTGAATAATTGAATCATTTAATTGTTTTCCTCGCGAGGAGCTGGATGAGAAGAAATCCTCATGTCCAGTTCTGCAGTAGAGATGGAATTGATAAAAAACCATCAACTATAACCCAAAAAGAACTCGATTTCGTAAACAACATAGAGGAAGAATGAAAGGAAGATCTTATCGAGGCAATCGTATTTGTTTTGGTAGATATGCTCTTCAGGCACTTGAACCCGCTTGGATAACATCTAGACAAATAGAAGCAGGTCGACGAGCAATGACACGAAATGTACGCCGCGGTGGAAAAATATGGGTACGCATATTTCCAGACAAACCAGTTACAGCAAGACCTGCAGAAACACGTATGGGTTCGGGAAAAGGATCTCCAGAATATTGGGTCTCTGTGGTTAAACCTGGTAGGATACTTTATGAAATGAGTGGAGTAGGAGAAAATATAGCCAGAAGGGCTATTTCAATAGCAGCATCAAAAATGCCCATACGAACTCAATTCATTATTGCAGAATAGATATATATCTAAGAATATATAAATTGTTTTTTTTTACATTTTTACAAACAATATTTCTTTAATTTTTTTTTTACTTCGGACTTTCAGCTTTAAAAGACTATAGAATATAGTAAAAAAAAAAAAACGATATGATTCAAACTCAAACCCATTTGAATGTAGCAGATAATAGCGGGGCAAAAAAATTGATGTGTATTCGAATCATAGGAACTAGTACTCGACGATATGCTCATATCGGTGACATTATTGTTGCTGTGGTAAAAGAAGCAATACCAAACACACCAATAGAAAGATCGGAAGTTGTTAGAGCTTTAATTGTACGTACTTCTAAAGAACTCAAACGCGACAACGGTATGATAATAAGATATGATGACAACGCTGCAGTTGTCATTGATCAAGAGGGAAATCCAAAAGGAACTCGAATTTTTGGCGCGATCCCTCGGGAATTGAGACAGTTAAATTTCACTAAAATCGTTTCATTAGCGCCTGAAGTATTATAAAAAAAAAAAGAAAGATAGATAATAGATAATCTATGGATGTATAGATAATAGATAGTCTATATATCTATAGATTATCTGAATGAAAATAAAATAGATTCATTAAATTGAGTGGATTGTATATCATGTAAATTCCTTGAATAAAATAATTCATAAAAACTGTCACGTTAATTATATTATCTCAAAATTCGTAAGTAACAAGAATTTTAGTTTATCATGAGTAAGGACACTATTGCTGACATAATAACCTCTATAAGAAATGCTGACATGAATAGAAAGGGAACAGTTCGAATCACATATACTAATATAACCGAAAGTGTTGTGAAAATACTTTTACGAGAAGGTTTTATTGAAAACGTGAGAAAACATAAAGAAAGAGACAAATATTTTTTAGTTTTAACCTTACGACATAAAAGGAATAGAAAGGGATCTTATAGGCCTATTTTAAATTTAAAACGAATTAGTCGGTCTGGTTTACGAATCTATTCGAATTACAAACGAATTCCTAAAATTTTAGGCGGGATGGGAATTTTAATTCTTTCTACTTCTCGAGGTATAATGACAGACCGAGAGGCTAGACTCGAAAAAATCGGCGGAGAAATTTTGTGTTGTATATGGTAATCCTTCTCATATTCTAATAGAAAATACGAAATTGATTCTGAATTTCCTTTTTTATAAAATTAAAAATTTTCGTAAAAAAAAAAAAGGGGGGCTCATAAAGATTGAATTACTGAATTGCTTGCCAATGAATGCTATGTTCGCAGTTCTTTTAGTAAAAAAAGATTCAATTCTAGGATATATTCTAGGATATAGATACAACGCCAGTTTAGATGTATACTACCCCTGGATAGACTCAAAACTCAAATGAAGTAAGTCATTATGATTCAATCAAAATCAGGGAACATATCTTTTAAAGATTCCACAACAAGAAACAAGAGTTCAAATGCTTAAGTGATTTTTTTTAACTGTACCTTTTCTTCCTTTGATCAAAATCAAAATAAGAATCAAATTCGAGTTGAAAAATTTTAAGAAACTTATTTTCTTCCAATTCAG